CTTCAATGGGATCTTTTATCCTGGTCGGAGGAGAAATTACCAAACGTCTAGCATTCCCTCACGCTTGGCGCCAATGAGGCTTTTATTTGAGAGAAAAAAGAAGACTATGCCTTCGCCATATGAAATATGAATATGAAGTAATAATAGCATGGCACTTTGAATTCGATATAAGAAATTTTGTTTTCAAAACATTAAATTATGTATCGAGAGAGTAATATGAGAAAAAGGTATTTCCTATTTTATTTTTTATTATAGGAAGTCCAGTTCAGCGTCACAAACTTTTTTCACACCAGAGCTCTCTTAACAATATTTATAGAGCAAAAAAAATTCTTTTTTCCTTAGTTTATTTGATCAAATAAAAAAGCAACTTTGGGATTGCTGAATGACAGACAAATCACAGACAATATAATAAATATATAAAGCAACGGAGCCATCATAGTATTTTTGAATTCCTCCGAAAGGAAGGGTGGTAAGTTGATCATTTACCGATCGGAGTCTGATCTATTCTATTTTTTTTTATTAATTTGATGGAAGGTAAGGGTCAATTTTATTGTAGAGCCGTATGCAATGCATAATGCCCGTACGGTTGTTCGATTCTATCTTTTTTTCTTATTCTTTTTTTATCTTTCTTTTATCTTACCCTCATCATGAAAAATAGAGAAACCTTTTATTATCTTATATCATCAGGGTAATGATCCATCAACCTGCTGGTTCTTTTTCTGAAGTAGCAACGGGAGAATTCATCCTGGAAGTGGGAGAACTGCTGAAACTACGTGAAACCCTGACAAGGGTTTATGTACAAAGAACGGGCAAACCCTTATGGGTCGTATCCGAAGACATGGAAAGAGATGTTTTTATGTCAGCAACAGAGGCCCAAGCTTATGGAATTGTTGATCTTGTAGCGGTTGAATGACAATAGCCTAGATTTCACGTCAATTCTGAAATTCACCCTGCCGAGTTTAATATTAATATTAATATTCTATGACTTTTCTTTATTATTCTATTGAATAAAAGTAATTCATAATCATCCGGTTAGGATCGATCTAAACCAGCCCATTATGTATATGATTCAACATGCCAACGATTAAACAACTTATTAGAAATACAAGACAGCCAATTAGAAATGTCACAAAATCCCCCGCGCTTCGGGGATGCCCTCAGCGTCGAGGAACATGTACTAGGGTGTATGTGCGACTCGTTCAGATCATGAACTAGAACAAAGGAAAGAGAACAATGTTCGAATATCAATGATCAAATAGGATATAACGGAAAAACGAACTACATTTCCTATCTAAAAATCGATGATATCCCTTTTATTGTGTATGAAATTTATGGTTTCTGTTGGTGTAAATCCACTCACCTCAATTCAAGATGAGAAGCAATTCTCCATTGGTAGCAAATGGTTATCCATTAAGCGGAGGAAATCTTAGTTAACATAGACCCCTCTTGCAAGAACGGACTAACAGGGTCAGCTACCCAGCCAACCTTCATAATTAAATACCGTTACTGTATAGGTAGAGCTCGTTGTGAAAGACCTATTACTGGATAATTCATGGGTAGAGCCGAAGAATGTGAACTATACAAGTTAGCAATAACATTGATTAAATGAAGTAAAGGCTCCGGTGTATAGAGAAGACCTCACCGTTTAAGAAGTAACCATAGAAACGATGGAATCCACTATTTCTTTATCATTACTTTGATTTTTTAATACCTAGTATAGTACAATTTCGTATTTCGAGTGAAATGCCTAGAAAAAATAAAAAATTGTGGTTGGGAAGGTTATAGTAGCCAAAGCCATTGGAATTATTAGTTTATACATTGGAAAAATCCGTTTTGTTATTAATATACTAGGAAAGGGGCAAAAGAATAACTGAAAGAAAGGAAATCTATTAGTTATTCGTTAAAGTTTCATTTATTCAATGACCAGAATTAGACGGGGATATATCGCTCGGAGACGTAGAACAAAAATTCGTTTATTTGCATCAAGCTTTCGGGGGGCTCATTCAAGACTTACTCGAACTATTACTCAACAAAAAATAAGAGCTTTGGTTTCGGCTCATCGGGATAGGGATAGGCAAAAAATCAATTTTCGTCGTTTGTGGATCACTCGAATAAATGCAGCAATTCGCGAAAGGGGGGTATGCTATAGTTATAGTAGATTAATAAATGATCTGTACAAGAGACAGTTGCTTCTTAATCGTAAAATACTTGCACAAATAGCTATATCAAATAGGAATTGTCTTTATATGATTTCCAATGAGATCATAAAAGAAGTAAGCTGGAAGGAATCCACCGGTTAAACGGAGTTGCCCGGAGAATGAACTCCGGGAAGGTCGAATAAAAATGAATAGAATATGATAAAATATGAGAAAGTAGTCAAAAGAAATATGAATCAACACGTTCAATAAAAAAATTTCTTCTTCCCAGATTCTTCTTTTTTTTCTTACGACACGAGAATTCAATCCGGATTCTTGGATTTTTCCAACAAAATATCAATCCG